ACGAGGATTTTCAGTCCTCTGCTCTACCAACTGAGCTATCCTGACCCTTTCTTGTGCATCATCCTAGTAGAGTATTTGCATCTATGTCAATTAAAGGGACTAAAAAATCAATAAAGTATTCCATTCCTAATTTGGAAATGGGGGGGATAGTCCTATGCATTGTGGATGGCTTACTTAATAATACTTATAAATTTAATTAATAATTGAGATTCTTTGCGGATACTCTAATAAAAAAAGAAATCTATTTAATGAATAGCATAAGATCTATTGAGTTCTCTTCGCACTCCTTTGTGAAAGAGTAGAATGAGAAAGCTAATGAATCTTGAACCGATTGATAAAAGAGAAAAGAGGATAAATACTATGGTTAGGGAATAAAGGAGGGTTTGGGGATAGAGGGACTTGAACCCTCACGACTTATAAAGTCGACGGATTTTCCTTTTACTAGAAATTTCATTGTTGTCAGTATTGACATGTAGAATGGGACTCTCTCTTTATCCTCGTCCGATTAATCCTATTTTTAAAAGATCTCAAAAATAATGAATTGAAGGATTTGATTACTCAATATTCGAGTGGAATGGATTCACAATAATTCTAAAAAAATTCAGAATTTTCTATTTCATAATCATTCCTAATTTCATTCTAAAAAATAAATAAAGAACCTATATTATGGTACGGGTTCTGTGATTAATCGTTTGCTATGTCAGTATCTATACGTGTGTATTAGATGTATAAAGCCCTTCTTTCTCTAATTTAGTAATTTAGAGGGAGTTTCACTACCAACACAACGTAATTACACCTCGATTCGTTAGAACAGCTTCCATTGAGTCTCTGCACCTATCCTTTTCCTTTGGGTTCTAGTTTGAGAACCACTTGTTTTTTCAAAAAAGGGATTTGGCTCAGGATTGCCCATTTTTCATTCCAGGGTTTCTCTGAATTTGGAAGTTACCACTTAGCAGGTTTCCATACCAAGGCTCAATACAATCAAGTCCGTAGCGTCTACCGATTTCGCCATATCCCCATTGTCCTTTTTTTTCTTTGAAACCTGGATTCCTTGTGTAATTTCCTACATCTCTTAGTTTTTTTTTGAATCATTGAATTCATTATTCGACGTAGTCTAGCAGCTCGTCTCTATTCAAGAGACCCCGCTTATTGCAATTCAGAATTGAATTGATTCTACCATTGATATATTTGCAATTCAATCGGAATCAATATATCCAAAAGTTTTTCTCTCCCCCACCCCCTTCTTTCCTTTTTTAGAATATTCAAAATCATACTATAACGCTTAATATTCATTCTTTTTTTTTTTTCTAAGTAGAATTTCAAATTTAGAACTAGTTAATAACTAAGATTAATAATTAAGATCTGCCATTTTACAGATTTCCTATATATATTTCTATTTGTTACACTATGTCTGTTATGTAAGCCCACTTAGCTCAGAGGTTAGAGCATCGCATTTGTAATGCGAGGGTCATCGGTTCAAATCCGATAGTCGGCTTTTTTTCTCTATTGATGTTCCATGAACAAAAATCTCTTTTTTTTTCTCCGAATTAAATGGCGAATCCAGAGTCCATTACGTCGTTCTACCTTACAATTTTGCTAGATACAAAACATTAAAATAAATAATATATATACAAAAAATCCAGATGTTGATGAAATTCCATTTTTTGTGGTACTTTAGTAGATTTTACTCTGTTTATCCTTTAGTTTAATTCAGTTTTAATTTCGATGTATTCTGTAATGTAAATACAATGAAATTTATTGTGTAAAATGGAATTTCAATAAAAAAAGGAGTCTTCATGTCCCGTTATCGAGGACCTCGTTTAAAAAAAATACGCCGTCTGGGAGCTTTACCAGGACTCACTAGAAAAACGCCTAAATCCGGAAGTAATCTAAAAAAGAAATTCCATTCTGGGAAAAAAGAGCAATATCGTATTCGTCTTCAAGAAAAACAGAAATTGCGTTTTCATTATGGTCTGACAGAACGACAATTACTTAGATATGTACATATCGCCGGAAAAGCAAAAAAGTCAACAGGTCAAGTTTTACTACAATTACTTGAAATGCGTTTGGATAATATTGTTTTTCGATTGGGTATGGCTTCAACCATTCCTGGGGCCCGGCAATTAGTTAATCATAGACATATTTTAGTTAATGGTCGTATAGTTGATATACCAAGTTTTCGTTGCAAACCCCGAGATATTATTACTACGAAGGATAACCAAAGATCAAAACGTCTGGTTCAAAATTCTATTGCTTCATCCGATCCGGGCAAATTGCCAAAGCATTTGACGGTTGATACATTGCAATATAAAGGACTAGTACAAAAAATCCTAGATAGAAAGTGGGTCGGTCTGAAAATAAATGAGTTGTTAGTTGTAGAATATTACTCTCGTCAGACTTGAGCTTAACGCAAAAGGAAAGGTTCATAGAATTTTTTTTCCCTTTCCCCGAACTAAATCGACCTAAAGCTCTTAATTCGTATTTTCCCATTCACCTAGCAGAAATAGATTAACCTTAGGATCTTTTTTCTTTTTTGTTATATTTTACATACCAAAGTCATTTGCTTTAGAGAATTCTATTAAATAAAAGTATTATTGCTCAAATAAATTGTTATTTGATTTGATACATTGTGATCGGTAACGTTGATGAATTAAGAGAAACGGAAAGAGAGGGATTCGAACCCTCGGTAAACAAAAGTCTACATAGCAGTTCCAATGCTACGCCTTGAACCGCTCGGCCATCTCTCCTACATAATCTTATTATGGAAAATAAACTGAGTGAATAGCGAGTTTTCGTATTCCTGCAGTACAGGTACAGCCACAACCGTTCGGGGATTACATGGCTCTATTGGAAAAATTCTTTTTTTTATCTAAGTGTAAGGATCCTTTTTTTTTTTTTACTAGGAATTCCGCTCCCTCAAAAGTTTTTCTTTGGGGAAAACCCAAATAAAAAAGAGAATAGAAGAATCCTTATTATTCCATAAGAAAATAAAGGAACCAAGGAACCCTAGAATTCTATTTGCATAAGGTATGTTACGCCATAGAATCTAAATAAAAAAAGGGTATGGGATAATTAATGACTTTGAAAACGCGAAATAGCTGATGACAGAAGTTGTTGTTGAGAAATAGGAAAGTGGAATGAAATCCAATCTTAGTCAAATATTTCATATCTCTTCTTGTCCAAATGGAGCGATTTATAAGTTTTTATGTTATTTTGTGATAGAATGAAAAGAATTCTATATAGAATGGATTGGGAATTATGCCTAGATCCCGTATAAATGGAAATTTCATTGATAAGACCTCTTCGATTGTAGCCAATATTTTATTGCAAATAATTCCGACAACCTCAGGGGAAAAAAGGGCATTTACTTATTATAGGGATGGTGCGATTTGACTCTTTTTTTTTTTTAGCCCTACCTACATCTCAGTCTTACGAGAAAGAGAGGGGGTTCGCATAGAGAGAACAAAATTAGTAAAGGAAACCCACGCTTGGGGAAGGTGAGGTGAACTAACAATTCCTTCTGTCGTGTATCCTCGATTGATGTGGCCTTAGATGCTTCAATTGTAGATTTGAGTATTGAGCGAAAGGTTACACCTACAGGATAGGTTCTGTATTACAGGCTAATCCTACTCTACTAGGACCAATAGGCAGCATAGGGGAGAAAAGCACTACACCTCGAAATAGGAATCAACAAGAGAAAAACTTTGTTAGAAATTAACCCTTTCCTGATCGGTATCAGGATTAGGAAGAATGGTTGGGATAGCAAACAACCATCAGGTTTGTACGTTGGATACCCTTATAACCATCAAAGGTCGTTGAAGTGACTAATTCCTCTAACTAGGAGGCGTTGAGAACAAAGAAATTCCTGGAGCTATCGTTTTCCTCTAGCATTAATAGAATTCATTGGTGTTAAGAAAAACCTCTTGGGGGAAGGTTGGCTAGAGATTTCTTGGAAAAATACCAGCCCCTTTCGGTCCATAATAAGATGGAACTAATTCGATTTTCATTCTATAGATTTTTTGCTTAGTACTATGTACAGAAGGGAGGAGCCGTATGAGATGAAAACCTCATGTACGGTTTTGGAACGGAGATTTTTTGAATAGAATGAACGACCGTAACGGATGTTGGCTCAATCCGAAGGAAATTATGCGGAAGCTTTACAGAATTATTATGAAGCTATGCGACTAGAAATTGATCCCTATGATCGAAGTTATATACTATATAACATCGGCCTTATACACACAAGCAATGGAGAGCATACAAAGGCTTTGGAATATTATTTCCGGGCGCTAGAACGAAACCCCTTCTTACCGCAAGCTTTTAATAATATGGCCGTGATCTGTCATTACGTGCGACTATCTCCACTATAGAAAGAAAGAAGAAAAAAAGATGAAATTTTCTAGTATTTACTAGAAAAAGGGCTTTCTACATAGGGATCGTCGAAACAATGATTTTGCCCTATCAGCTGTAGGAAGGAAGAACACTTCACGAGAATCAAAATAAGAAGAAAGTCGAGCCTATACTACTACTCTATGGATAAAGTCTCATCTCAAATTGATAGAGAAAGCACCGTAAAGATCAATTAGTGAGCGACTGGGTCGATACAACTAAAAAAAAACTGCTTAATTATACCATGATATGGGGCAAAATTTAGGAATCTGCTTATGTAATAGAGCCGATCCACTAAAGGATTAAGCAGCGGTGTAGTATCAGATCCCAAAGATAGTAAGTTCTTTTTTCTTTCTTATGGGAAAAAGTCTTTTTCAAGGATTCTATAGAAATTTCATATATGAAAGACACGAAATCGAGATAGTTACCTTTCAGAAAATTCGAACGAAGGATATAGGTCTATCTATGCTTCATTCTTCTGAAGGTGGGAGAAAAGATCAGACTGATTATTGATCAAAATTAGGGTTTGAAACTTAGGTAATTAACTTCTTCTGCTTAACCCAAGAAGAAATTGGATCGATTTTTGAGAAATCGAATTCAGTTAAGATAGGGGAAATTAAGATAGCAATTTCTGAGCCGTATGAGGTAGGAAACTCTCAAGTACGGTTCTAGGGGAAGGAACTGCCTATTCCGACCGAGGAGAACAGGCCATTCTACAGGGCGATTCGGAAATTGCGGAAGCTTGGTTTGATCAAGCTGCTGAGTATTGGAAACAAGCTATAGCGCTTACTCCGGGAAATTATATTGAAGCACAGAACTGGTTGAAGATTACGAAGCGCTTTGAATTTGAATAAGACCGCTCTTCATTTTCATAAAATGGGCGGTTTGGTTGTTGATCCATTAATCAAATAATTTTGGTAGGAAGATCGAATCAAGAATTTCATTATATCCCTTTCTTCTACCTTCGATTTTATATCATTTCGATTTTATATCATATTTCATAATTAGTTTCTTGGAATTTGGAATCGAATAAAAATATTTATATTATGCTCACTCAAGGAAAGTAGATGTAGGGCTTATACCCTAAAAAAAAATACACTAGCTTCTTAAATTAAAACGTAAAAAAAATCTTTTTTTGTTACGTCGGGAAATAATTTTCCAGGATAACCAATGTCCGTTAGGCACCTAATCCTTATGTCATAATAGATCCGAACACTTGCCTCGGATTTTCTTCAATATATAATTGCTCCAGTGAATAACTAAAAAAAAAAATAGAAGGGCGGTAGATAGTAAAGAAAAGGACTAATCATAATATCTATCCTTCAAAGATTCACTAAAAAGACAGTTGGCGGGTCTCTTTGTATGTCTTGTCCGGAAAGAGGAGGACTTAATGATTATTCGTTCGCCGGAACCAGAAGTTAAAATTGTTGTGGATAGGGATCCTGTAAAAACATCTTTTGAGGAATGGGCCAGACCCGGGCATTTCTCAAGAACAATAGCGAAGGGCCCCGATACTACCACTTGGATCTGGAACCTACATGCTGATGCTCACGATTTCGATAGTCATACCGGTGATTTGGAGGAGATCTCTCGAAAAATCTTTAGTGCTCATTTCGGTCAACTCTCCATTATCTTTCTTTGGTTGAGTGGCATGTACTTCCACGGTGCCCGTTTTTCCAATTATGAAGCATGGCTAAGCGATCCTACTCACATTGGACCCAGTGCTCAGGTAGTTTGGCCAATAGTAGGGCAAGAAATTTTGAATGGTGATGTAGGCGGGGGTTTCCGAGGAATCCAAATAACCTCCGGTTTTTTTCAGATTTGGCGAGCATCTGGAATAACTAGTGAGTTACAACTCTATTGTACCGCAATCGGTGCATTGATTTTTGCATCGTTAATGCTTTTTGCTGGTTGGTTCCATTATCACAAAGCCGCTCCCAAATTGGCCTGGTTCCAAGATGTAGAATCCATGTTGAATCACCACTTAGCGGGGTTATTAGGACTTGGGTCTCTTTCTTGGGCGGGACACCAAATCCATGTATCTTTACCGATTAACCAGTTTCTTGACGCTGGGGTTGATCCTAAAGAGATACCACTTCCTCATGAATTTATCTTGAATCGTGACCTTTTGGCTCAACTTTATCCTAGTTTTGCCGAAGGAGCAACTCCCTTTTTCACCTTGAATTGGTCCAAATACGCAGAATTTCTTACTTTTCGCGGAGGACTAGATCCAATAACCGGTGGCCTATGGTTGAGCGATATTGCGCACCATCATTTAGCTATTGCTATTCTTTTCCTGATCGCTGGTCATATGTATAGGACCAACTGGGGTATTGGTCATGGACTTAAAGATATTTTGGAGGCTCATAAAGGCCCATTTACAGGACAAGGCCATAAGGGTCTCTATGAAATCCTAACAACGTCATGGCATGCTCAATTATCTCTTAACCTAGCTATGCTAGGCTCTACAACTATTGTTGTAGCTCATCATATGTACTCTATGCCCCCCTATCCATACCTAGCTACTGACTATGGTACACAACTTTCCTTGTTCACACACCACATGTGGATTGGCGGATTTCTAATAGTTGGTGCTGCTGCACATGCAGCCATTTTTATGGTAAGAGACTATGATCCAACTACTCGATACAACGATCTATTAGATCGCGTCCTTAGACACCGCGATGCAATCATATCCCACCTTAACTGGGTATGTATATTTCTAGGTTTTCACAGTTTTGGCTTGTACATTCATAATGATACCATGAGTGCTTTAGGCCGTCCCCAAGATATGTTTTCGGATACCGCCATACAATTACAACCCATCTTTGCTCAATGGGTACAAAATATCCATGCTGACGCGCCTGGCGTAACAGCTCCTGGTGCAACAACAAGTACCAGCTTAACGTGGGGAGGTGGCGAGTTAGTAGCTGTAGGCGGCAAAGTCGCTTTGTTACCTATTCCATTAGGAACCGCAGATTTTTTAGTCCATCACATTCACGCATTTACCATCCATGTGACTGTATTAATACTTTTGAAAGGTGTTTTATTTGCTCGTAGTTCCCGTTTGATACCTGATAAAGCAAATCTTGGTTTTCGATTCCCTTGCGA